CATACATGAAGGGGAAATTGCGCAGATTTAGCAAGCGCGCCCCCAAATAAGAAGTAGGCGCACAAAGTCAAAAATAAAAAAGGAATTTCATTATTATGAACCAAGTTATTCAATATTTGAAACAAATCTCGAAATTCGAAACTACCCGTTATCCAATAAAGACCCAAAATTCCTAATAATAAACTGAAATCCCCTACACGATTAGTTACAAATGCTTTTTGGCAGGCCTTTGCGGCAACGGGTCGTGTAAACCAAAAGCCTATTAATAGATAAGAACACATTCCAACGAATTCCCAAAAAATATAAATTTGTATTAAATTAGAACTAGTAACTAAGCCCAACATTGAAGCATTAAAAAAAGCCATATAATAAAAAAATCTTAAATATCCTTGATCATGAAACATATAATTTTCGCTATAAATCAGAACTGTAAGTCCAACTGTAGTAATTAAGATTGACATGGTAGAAGTAAGTGGATCTATCAAATGACCAAACTCTAAAGAAAAATCATTATTGATGGTCCAAGACCATACATATTGATAGATAGAACTTCTGTTTAGTTGCTGAATAGATAAATAGGCCGAAAGAAGCATAACTATCCCTAACAAAAAGATAGTAGGAAAGACCCATATACGGCGAAGATGTTTTGTTGTCGTTGGAAAAAGGAGAAGTCCCACCCCTATCAGCATAGGAACGGGAAGTGGAATGAAGGGCATAATCCATGAATATTTATTTGTATATTCCATAAAAAATCAATAAAAAAATTCTTAATTCATTTTTTCTAATTCACCCGCTCTTTTATCTTTTTTAAATGAAAAGGATCAACAAAAACAAAAAAGAAAGATATTCCAAACTAAAATACTAAAAAGAATTTTGATATTCTTAAGTTAAGTATTCTTATTTTGAATACTTCTAGAATGCTCTTTAAATATTGAAATGAAGAAGGTTCGAATTTTTCAAAATAAATTACTAAAATTTCTTTTTTAAAATAAAAATCCTGTATTCTTTGACGTTAAAAAAGGGGCTATTAGTCCCATTCAACTCTTTCAAATTTCAATTAGTTAGTAGTTTTATCTTGCCCCAGCTTGACTAATTAATTTAATAGAAAAAAAAGATGAAAATGAATTTCAAATAAAGTAGGCAGGGCAGGGTTGGGGTTCTTCAACTTTCCATTTTATGTAAAAAATAGCATAAAGAAATGATAAACTAGTACGACAAATCGAGACAACGATCCCATAAAGTAAAGAAAGAGGTTTTATTTTCTGTTCTGTCGGACACTCTGTGGAATAGAAATTGGAAAAAAAAACGCACATATTTTTTGTTCTAATAACAAATCTTTTATGTGTTTTTCATATATTCTTTCTATTCTATATTTTATATAAAAAGGGAATTCAATCAAAGTTAGTGTAATCTAAAGAGAAAGTAGATAAATAGAGAAAATGAAATAAAGAAGAATTTGTTTTCAACAATAGATGTCTTACACATCCAACTATAGCAATGAAAAACTTTTTTAAAAATGGCCGTTCCAAAAAAAAGGATTTCTAGCTCGAAAAAGCGAATTCGTAAAAATATCTGGAAAGGGAAAGGATCTGGGGCGGCGCTCAAAGCTTTTTCATTAGCGAAATCTCTTTCTACCGGGAATTCAAAAAGTTTTCATTTCTCTGACAAAAAAGAAAAAAATCGACAAAAAAGAAAAAAATCGACAAAAAAGAAAAAAATCTGATAAATAATCAGAAAAAATCTTAATCGAAATCGACCTCATTCATAAAATCATAAAATGACCTCCCCCTTTTTTTAAATTTTTTTAAAGCAAAAGGAAAAGAATAGGCACAGGGTACATGGTTAATAGATAACAGAAATGAAAAATAGAAAAAAATGGAATCTGTGCCCGTTCAACTGGACTATGCGCTACGCTATATCACAAAAGAACACTATCGGGCTGGTGTCTGTCCTAGCAGCGCGAATCACGAATAAAAAAAAGCAAACCCCCTCGTACGTATGACTTTTACTTGGGTAAGGGGCCTTACCGACAGGTACGAAGTTGCAACCTCGGGGAGTTTTAAAAGGGCCCCGGATACTTTGCAAGATACCATCGACACGGGGCGCTTGGTTCTGAAAGCTTTTCGTATATTTAAAAGAATTAAGAGGCAGTTCAGTACGTATCAAATTCTAGCTATTTCTATAATTCATAATAAAAAATAAAAAAAATGAGCCTACGCCCCTCCACCCCGCCCCATGGACTAGACCGTTCTCTAGACAAAAGTTTGAACAAAGTGACGCAAATTATACAAAAGGTACGCAAGGGGCCAAAGAGGGTAGAATCCTTGAGATTGAAGGGGCAAAGAAGCACATTTAACAAGTGGTGGGGTTACGTGTGTCTTATTGTATATTTTTTTCTATTCTTGCTATGTCTTTCTGGAAAAAGCTTTATATACCCTTTTTCCCCTTCACAGCCAAAATAGACGGAGAACCTAGAAAACGTAGAAAATGGAGAAAGATCAAATCTAGTTCGAAAAAAAGAAAGAGAACAAGATGCACTGCGAAAGAAAGAAGAAGAAACGAAAGAACTAAATAGAATCAAAAGGAAACTAATGAAATTAAGGCTCTTTCTTTGGCCGAATTATCGTTAGCTTGTATGAATCGCTATTGGTTTGATCCTACTAATGGCAGCCATTTCAGTATGTTAAGGATCTGTATGTACCCAACCAATCCGCTAATAGTCAAATAGTCAATTCTTACTAGATAGCCCTACGATCTTCTATATACCCCTACCATATCTAATATATGAAAGCAAGGAGATGGATACATGGGTTGTTTTTCATTCCAGCCCGATACATGATACTAATTCAATGACGTACCAATTGAATCTATAAATGAAATCTATAAATGACTCAACAAAAGGCTTTTTCTTTTGTTGAGTCATTCTTTTCTTTTTAGATATCCATTTTTCTCTTTTGTGAGGTGAGTGGAGAAAGAAATAGACTATTCTTTTGTATCCCCAGCCCAATCAAATTTCAAGTTGAATTTCTTGTTGATTCATAATTTTATTTGAAAAAAAAAACGAGAAGTTCATAACGAAATGAAGATTCTTGTGTATACAAAAGTCAAAAATAACTAATATTTTTATTACTGATCGGTAAAATTCATATTAAAAAAAAAGGGGGGAGGCCCTGTTTTATGGTAAAAACTCCATTAATTTCAGTGATCTCGCAAGAAGAAAAGGAAAAGAATAGGGGGTCCGTTGAATTTCAAGTATTTAGTTTTACCACTAAAATACAAAGAATTTCTTCCCATTTGAAATTTCACAGAAAGGACTATTTATCTCAGAGAGGTCTACGTAGACTTTTGGTAAAACGCGAGCGTCTGCTGTCTTATTTGTCAAAGAAAAATGCAGAACGTTATGAGACATTAATAGATAGGTTGGGTATTCGAAAGTCAGAAACTCGTGAAATTTGAAACGTTATTTTCAATTATTTGATTTTTGCATTTGGATGAATTTCTTTTCGTTTTCGGCAATTCATGAAAGAAAAAAGAGAGGAAAAACTTATGACTATACCAGCTACAAGAAAAGACCTCATGATAGTCAATATGGGCCCTCACCACCCATCAATGCACGGCGTTCTTCGGCTCATCCTTACTCTAGATGGTGAAGATGTTATTGACTGTGAACCCATATTGGGTTATTTACACAGAGGGATGGAAAAAATTGCGGAAAATAGGACTCTTATACAATATCTTCCTTATGTAACACGTTGGGATTATTTGGCTACTATGTTCACAGAAGGAATAACTGTGAATGCTCCAGAGAAATTAGGAAATATTCAAGTACCTAAAAGGGCCAGCTATATCAGAACTATTATGTTGGAATTAAGTCGTATAGCTTCTCATCTATTATGGCTTGGTCCCTTTATGGCAGATATTGGCGCACAAACCCCCTTTTTTTATATTTTCAGAGAAAGAGAATTAGTATATGATCTATTTGAAGCAGCCACCGGTATGAGAATGATGCATAATTATTTTCGTATCGGAGGAGTTGCGGCTGATCTACCTCATGGTTGGATAGATAAATGCTTGGATTTCTGTGATTATTTTTTAACAGGACTTTCTGAATATGAAAAACTTATTACGAGGAATCCTATTTTTTTAGAGCGAGTAGAGGGAATAGGCATTATTGGTAAAGAAGAAGCAATAAATTGGGGTTTATCAGGACCGATGCTCCGAGCTTCCGGAATAGAATGGGATCTTCGTAAAATCGACAATTATGAATGTTACAACGAATTCGATTGGGAAGTTCAGTGGCAAAAAGAAGGAGATTCATTAGCTCGGTTTTTAGTCCGAATCGGCGAAATGAGGGAATCCATAAAAATGATTCAACAGGCTCTGGAAGCAATTCCGGGGGGGCCTTATGAGAATTTAGAAATTCGATGTTTTGATAGAGAAAGGTATCCAGAATGGGGTGGTTTTGAATATAGATTCGTCAGTAAAAAACCTTCTCCTACTTTTGAATTGCCCAAACAAGAACTTTATGTGAGAGTTGAAGCCCCAAAAGGAGAATTGGGAATTTTTCTGATAGGAGATCAGAGCAGTTTTCCTTGGAGATGGAAAATACGTCCACCGGGTTTTATTAATTTGCAAATTCTTCCTCAGTTAGTTAAAAGAATGAAATTGGCTGATATTATGACGATACTAGGTAGCATAGATATCATTATGGGAGAGGTTGATCGTTGAGATGATTATTGATACAAGAGAAGTACAAGATATCAATTCTTTTTCCAGGTTCGAATCCTTACAAGAAGTCTATGGGACTGTCTGGATCCTTGTCCCTATTTTGATCCTTGTAGTGGGAATCACAATAGGTGTATTAGTAATTGTGTGGTTAGAAAGAGAAATATCCGCAGGGATACAACAACGTATTGGTCCTGAATACGCCGGTCCTTTGGGAATTCTTCAAGCTCTAGCAGATGGAACAAAACTCCTTTTCAAAGAGAATCTTCTTCCATCTAGAGGGGATATTGGTTTGTTCAGTCTTGGCCCATCCATGGCAGTCATATCAATTCTCCTAAGTTATTCAGTAATTCCTTTTAGCTATCGTCTTGTTTTAGCTGATCTAAATGTTGGTGTTTTTTTATGGATTGCCATTGCAAGTATTGCTCCCATTGGACTTCTTATGTCAGGATATGGATCAAATAATAAATATTCCTTTTTAGGTGGTCTACGAGCTACTGCTCAATCAATTAGTTATGAAATACCATTAACTCTCTGCGTGTTGTCAATATCTCTACGTGCGATTCGATAAAAAGAAAACCCTCCCTATGAATCATTTGACTCAGGTTGATGGACTAAACCAGATAGTTATATGAGTGAAAGAAAACAAACAGCTTCTAAAATAGAAATTTTTAACTGACAGTAAAAAATGGATTCTCATTTCTTTAGGTACGCGAGCACCAGTTAGGTGGAAGTCAATATTAAGGTGCCCCGAGATTGGTTGATTAGGCGTCCCGGCTTGAAGCGGGCTTAAACTCAAAACACAAATCGTTGTCAAATTAGTGGGTGGTTAGGAACACCAAAATACAGAAAGGGTTTGTAATGGAGATTCCAAAGGTTGTTAAAAAAAAAGTGTATTTTTACATAACAGAAAGGGAAAAGCAATTTGGGGCTTTAAGTTGGTAGAAATGATCAAGCAGTACTCCTCAAAACCCCGATCCAGAGTACGCTGCTACCCACCGATTTAAAAAAGAATTATCAGGAACGAAAAAACCCCTTATTGACTTTAATTGGAAACCCGTCTTCTTAGTTTCTTAGAAAGAAGAACGGGAACGGAAAAAAGAAATAATTGAATTTGAATCGAAAGAAATATATATATACTTATATTTTTTTGGTATATCCGTTTGGATGGGGCTAGCCCTCGTGCCACTATTCCCGAGGGAGACTCAAAAAATCTAATAATATTAAATTAGCAATAAAAAAAAATGGGTTGAAGTCGTTAGAGATATCTTGAAAAGGAGTATTTTATTGAAATGTTGAGCAATTACTCAAGAAGGAAAAAGCCAAATTTTGAAAGTAAGGGATGAGATCAATTCAGAAGCAACCCCTCCTTTTTTATTTTTATTATTTTTAGTAGACAGAATTCCATTCGTCTAATTCCGGACCTTCCAATAGATTTTAAAAACCTTATCTATTATCTATGCCACAAACATATAGAGATTAAAGTAATACTACTAGGTCCTTCAATATTTTTGAGGCGCTAGAGGAGCCGTATGAGATCCAAATTTCATGTACGGTTCTGTAATAGCGGTGGGAACAGTGATGGTCTTGCCGACTATGATTTTCTAACAGTTTAAGTACAGTTGATATAGTTGAAGCGCAGTCAAAATATGGTTTTTGGGGGTGGAATTTTTGGCGGCAACCTATAGGGTTTATCGTTTTGCTAATCTCTTCCCTAGCGGAATGCGAAAGATTGCCCTTCGATTTACCAGAAGCAGAGGAAGAATTAGTAGCAGGTTATCAAACCGAATATTCGGGTATAAAATTTGGTTTATTTTACGTTACTTCCTATTTCAATTTATTAGTCTCTTCCTTATTTGTAACCATTCTTTACTTAGGTGGTTGGAATCTATCTATTCCGTGCATAGACTTTCCTCAATTAGTTGAAATAAATGAAGCGGGTGCTGTTTTTCGAACAACAATTGCGCTTTTTATTACATTAGCTAAAACTTTTTTTTTCTTGTTCATTTCTATCACAACAAGATGGACTTTACCTAGGCTAAGAATGGACCAACTCTTAAATCTTGGGTGGAAATTTCTTTTACCGATTTCTCTCGGTAATCTATTATTAACAACTTCTTCTCAACTCCTTTCGCTGGAATAGTGTAATAGAAATGAAATAAAAAAAGAATAGGAGACTCTATATTCGTGGCTTGTCTTAAACAAGAGAAAGAAAGATAAAATTATTCATAGATATTCAAAATATGCTCCCTATGGTAACTGGATTCATGAATTATGGTCAACAAACAGTACGAGCCGCAAGGTACATCGGTCAAAGTTTGATGATTACGTTATCCCACGCAAATCGTTTCCCTGTAACTATTCAGTATCCTTATGAAAAATTAATTACATCGGAACGTTTTCGGGGTCGAATCCATTTTGAATTTGATAAATGCATTGCTTGTGAAGTATGTGTTCGTGTATGCCCCATAGATCTGCCTCTTGTTGATTGGAAATTTCAAACCAATATTCGAAAGAAACGCCTGTTTAATTACAGCATTGATTTTGGAATCTGTATATTTTGTGGTAATTGCGTTGAGTATTGTCCAACAAATTGTTTAGCGATGACCGAGGAATATGAGCTTTCAACCTATGATCGTCACGAATTGAATTATAATCAAATTGCTCTGGGTCGTTTACCAATGCCAGTAATTGAGGATTATACAATTCGAACCATTTTGAATTCGCCTAGAAAAAAATAGAAAAAAAACCGGGAAAACCCTTGATTAAAGAAAAAGTTCCAATTACTAAACTAAAGTTTCTATTTTGGTCTAGGGGAATTTGATCTTTCTTTTTTCTTGTTGAATTGTTGAATATGGACAAATTCAAACTATTGATTGGTTAGATAGTTTCGAACTTTTCTCTTCTTTCAGAGGCGTATGGGGGCTAGTTCAAAAATTCTACTTACTCCAATTCGTACTCATTAGAATTTCATTCAACTTGAAACGGGGACGTATCGAAAAACAATCCTGATGGGATCAAGAAGCTCATGAAAAAGATTCCCATTTATTTATCTATTACATATAATGGATTTGCCCGGACCAATACATGATTTTCTTTTAGTCGTTCTGGGATCAGGTCTGCTATTAGGGGGTCTCGGAGTGGTATTACTTACCAACCTAATTTATTCCGCCTTTTCGTTGGGATTGGTTTTTATTTCTATATCTTTATTTTATATTCTAGCAAACTGTCATTTTGTAGCTGCTGCACAACTCCTTATTTACGTGGGAGCTATAAACATTTTAATTCTATTTGCTGTGATGTTCATAAATGGTTCAGAATATTCCAAAGATTTGAACTTTGGGACTGTTGGGGATGGGGCTACTTCACTAGTTTGTACAACTCTTTTTCTTTCACTAATTTCGAATATTCTAGATACATCGTGGTATGGGGTTATTTGGACTACAAAAGCAGCCCAGATCATAGAGAAAGACTTGATAAGTAATAGTCAACAAATTGGAATTCATTTATCAACAGACTTTTTTCTTCCATTTGAACTCATTTCTATCATTCTTTTAGTTGCTTTAATAGGCGCAATTTCCGTGGCTCGCCAGCAACCTTTCTAATTTAGAACCGGCAAAACAAGGGAAAAGGCAAGTTAACCTCCTTTTGTCTTATCATCTTTCTTTTCATTCTATTTGAAGACTTTTGAATTTCTATATTTCTAACCTTTTTCGGGATACTGCCAATCTATTTTTTTCTTTCATACTTGTTTTTTTTTTAGTAGTATTCAAATGAATTCAAATTGAAAAGGAGCTGCTCAATGATGCTCGAACATGTCCTTGTTTTGAGTGCTTTTTTATTTTCTATTGGTATCTGTGGATTGATCACCAGTCGGAATATGGTTAGGGCCTTTATGTGTCTTGAACTTATGCTGAATGCCGTTAATATGAATTTCGTAACATTTTCTGATTTTTTTGATAGTCGCCAATTAAAGGGGGCCATTTTTTCCATTTTTGTTATAGCCATTGGAGCCGCTGAAGCAGCTATTGGACCGGCCATTCTTTCGTCAATTTATCATAACAAAAAATCAACTCGTATTAATCAATCGAATTTATTGAAAAAGTAGTATTAATCATACAAATTATACTACTATTATTCATCAATTTGCATTGGCATATATGATATGGAACCTAGACCCTATTTGCGAAAACGGCGTAAGTCAAAGTATCTTTGCCCTTTTTTTTTTTATTTATTATTATTTTTTTTTAAGAGCCAATTCAAAGTCAAAGGCTAGGTTGAAAAATTCTACTAAATCATTGATTCGTCTGGTGTCTCAATATATGAGTTATTATCAAATAAATTAACTAGATCGAAAATTTCTGTTATGATGTTTCAAAATTTGGAGACCCCATGTCACACTCAGTAAAGATTTATGATACATGTATCGGATGCACTCAATGTGTCAGGGCCTGTCCCACAGACGTGTTAGAAATGATACCTTGGGACGGATGTAAAGCTAAGCAAATTGCTTCCGCTCCAAGAACAGAGGACTGTGTCGGTTGTAAGAGATGTGAATCCGCCTGTCCAACGGATTTCTTAAGCGTTCGAGTTTATTTATGGCATGAAACAACTCGAAGCATGGGTCTAGCTTATTAAATTAATACGTTTAAGACGTTTAAAAGAATCCCAGTTGAATTAAATTCATTTTTTTTTTACCGAAAAAACCCGTACTCGAAAAAGAAAACGGAATATATTCTATTTTTGAGCATGGGTTTTGTGGTCCAAGTCCAAGCGTATCTTGTCTTTACCACGAATGATTTTCCTTGGTTAACAATAATTGTCATTTTTCCAGTATCCGCGGGTTCCCTCATTTTCTTTCTCCCTCATAGAGGAAACAAGGTAACTAGATGGTATACTTTGTGCATATGTTCACTAGAACTCCTTCTAATGGCCTATGCATTCTATTACCATTTCCAACTGGACGATCCATTAATCCAACTCGTGGAGGCTTATAAATGGATCCATTTTTTTCAATTTGACTGGAGATTGGGAGTAGATGGACTTTCTCTTGGACCTGTTTTACTTACAGGATTTATCACCACTTTGGCTACTTTAGCGGCTTGGCCGGTTACTAGAACCCCCCGATTATTCTATTTCTTGATGTTAGCAATGTACAGTGGTCAAATAGGATCATTTTCTTCTCGGGATCTTTTGCTCTTTTTCATCATGTGGGAGTTAGAATTGATTCCCGTTTATTTACTTCTATCCCTGTGGGGGGGGAAGAACCGCCTGTATTCAGCTACAAAATTTCTTTTGTACACTGCGGGAAGCTCCCTCTTTCTATTAATAGGGGTTCTAGGTATCGGATTATTTGGTTCCAACGAACCAACATTCAATTTTGAAATATCAGCTCATCAATCCTATCCTGCGGCACTGGAAATCATATTCTATATTGGCTTTCTTATTGCTTTTGCTGTCAAATTGCCGATTATACCCTTACATACATGGTTGCCAGACACTCACGGAGAGGCACATTACAGCACTTGCATGCTTCTAGCTGGAATCTTATTAAAAATGGGGGCTTATGGATTGGTTCGGATTAATATGGAATTCTTGCCCCATGCCCATTCTATGCTTTCCCCCTACTTGATTACAGTAGGCGCAATCCAAATAGTCTACGCAGCTTCAACATCTCTTGGTCAGCGTAATTTAAAAAAAAGAATAGCCTATTCCTCCGTATCCCATATGGGTTTCATAATTATAGGAATTTTCTCTATAACAGATACGGGGCTTAACGGAGCCATTTTACAAATAATCTCTCATGGATTTATTGGTGCTGCTCTTTTTTTCTTGGCAGGGACGAGTTCTGATAGAATACGTCTTGTTTCTTTTGACAAAATGGGCGGAATGGCGATAGCCATTCCAAAAGTATTTACGATGTTCAGTATCTTATCAATGGCTTCCCTTGCATTACCGGGCATGAGCGGGTTTGTTGCAGAATTGATAGTATTTTTTGGAATAATAACCAGCCCAAAATTGCTTTTAATGCCAAGAATACTAATTACTTTTGGAATGGCAGTTGGAATGATATTAACTCCAATTTATTCATTATCTATGTTACGCCAGATGTTCTATGGCTACAGACTTTTGAATGCCCCAACCCCCCCCTTTTTTGATTCTGGGCCGCGAGAATTGTTTGTTTCGATTTCTATCCTTCTACCCGTAATAGGGGTTGGTATTTATCCCGATTTTATTCTCTCATTATCGGTTGACAGGGTTGAGTTTATTCTCTCTAATTTTTTTATAGAGAGCTTTTCGAAATAAAACAAAAAAGGGGCCGTATGGAAACGTAAAATTTTCGATAAGAAAAAGGAGGTTCTTTGTCTTAGGTTTAAGTAAAAAAAAAAAAAAGAGTCCAAATTTTGATTTGTAATCTGAAATCTTTTGCCCTTGGGAAAACCCTTTGAATCAATGCATAGTGATTCAAACGGCTCCCAACGGCTTCTGCGCAATTTTTTTTTATTCTATTTTTTTCATGTACGCTCAACACGCTGACAACCTATCTTTCAGTTTCTCATAGACTTTCTTTAATTCAATTGGAATTTTACGATATTTCAAAGGAACCATAACTATGTAACCCTATTCTTAATAGATTGATTCCAAAGTAGCATACCCAAATTATAAAAAAGCCTATAGAAGCTACAATTGCCGAATTTATGCCTTCCACGTTTTTCTTTGTTCGACTGTGTAAAAAAATAGCAAATACTATCCAAGTAATAAATGCCCAAGTTTCCTTTGGGTCCCAACTCCAATAGGAACCCCACGCCTCATTAGCCCAGACCGCTCCTGAAAGAATCCCTATAGTTAAAAAAAGAAATCCTAGACTAATAATACGATAACTCCAATAATCTAATTGGTGAACCAATTGAGACCTATAATAATTTACAGAAGAAGTAAGAGAAGTCTTTCTTTTTTTTTCATTCAGGTATTGAATATTCCAAAATGGTACATTTAAAAACTTCTTTCTTTTACCAAAGATCCTTTTCCTTTTTCGAAATGTAATAATTAGAAGAGCTATTGATAATAAGGATCCACACAAAAGAGCTCCGTAGCTCAATAGCATCATACTTACGTGCATCATTAACCACTGGGATTGGAGAGCGGGCACTAATCTTTTGGATTGATGCATTTCCGCGACAAGCCCTGAAGTCGCAAAGCCTTGGGTAAAAAGGGCACTTGGGTAGCTTATTGCGATTAAATCGAAATCCTTTTTATTGTTTTTAAAATATGGAAGCATGTTAATAATGGATAAATTCCATGAAAGGAAAATTAACGAATCGTATAAATCACTTAATGGAAAATCTCCTGAATAAGCCCAACGAGTCGTTAATAGTCCTGTTATACAGAAAAAAGAAACTAGCATGCCCCTTTCTGAGGAATTATATAGTCCTACGATTTCATCGACTACTAAGTTTAAAAAATGCATTGTAATTACAATGGAAACGACCGAAAAAGATATATGGTTCAATATGTGCTCTAAAGTAATAAATATCATACAAATACTAAAAATGAAGTCAGGGTTCCTCCAATAGAAATATAAGAAACAGAAATAGGAAGCTTTATTTCTTATTTCATTTTAATAGAAATTGTTAAAATAGATTGTAGGCCTTATATCACTTTCTTGTAGAAAATCTTATGCCGCTACTCGGACTCGAACCGAGATGCTTTAGCACTGCTTCCTAAGAGCAGCGTGTCTACCGATTTCACCATAGCGGCTTGCTACAAATTATCAAAATCTATACAAGAAGGATAGCTTGTTTTTAGTAAACTATCTAGATCTAGAAAATGAAAATCTAGAAAATGAAAATCTAAAAAAGGGAATCCCTCTATAGGATAGACCTCAACAGAAAACTGAAGAGTAACGACAGCAAGTGATTGAGTTCAATAGTTCCTTGTAAAAAATTATTGACTCTTTTTCTTTTGATTTGAAATCAGACTAATAACAATCAAGAAGTAGTTTACATTGTGTATCAGACAGGACATCCG